GTTTTTGTAATTGGCACGTATTTTATTAAACCACCCATAAGAACCATATTTTGACTTTTATTTGGAGAATATCCAACAATCGGCTCCATTGAATGAATAATTGATCCAGATCCTAAAAACAATAATGCTTTCGAATAAGCATGAGTAATCAAATGAAATAAAGCCGTTCGATAAGACCCCATACCTAAAGCTAACATCATATAACCCAATTGAGACATTGTAGAATAGGCTAAACTTCTTTTAATATCGTTTTGGGCAAGAGCTAAAGTAGCTCCTAATAGTACTGTTATTATACTTATCAAAGATATGAAATTCATTATGTAAGGCATGACTATGAAAAGGGGAAAAAGCCGAGCTACAAGAAAAATCCCCGCTGCTACCATAGTAGCAGCATGGATAAGAGCTGAAATAGGAGTAGGACCCTCCATAGCATCAGGTAACCATACATGAAGGGGAAATTGGGCAGATTTAGCAACTGCCCCAGAAAATAATAGAAAGACACATAAAGTTCCAAATAAAAAATGGACCCCATTGTTAGAAATAAAGTTATTGAATATTTCGAACAAGTCTCGAAATTCGAAACTACCTGTTATCCAATAAAGACCTAAAATTCCTAATAATAAACCAAAATCCCCTATACGGTTAGTCACAAATGCTTTTTGGCAAGCATTTGCGGCAAGGGGTCGTGTGAACCAAAAACCTATTAATAGATAAGAGCACATTCCAACTAATTCCCAAAAAAGATAAATTTGTATCAAATTAGAACTGGTAACTAATCCCAACATCGACGCATTAAAAAAACTCATATAAGCAAAAAATCTCAAGTATCCTTGATCATGAAACATATAATTATCACTATAAATAAGAACCATAACTCCGATAGTAGTGATTAATATTGACATAATAGAAGTAAGTGGGTCGATCAAATAGCCAAACTCTAAAGAAAAATCATTATTGATGGTCCAAGACGATACATATTGATAAATAGAACTCCTATTTATTAGTTGAATAGATAGGTCGGCTGAGAAAATCATAACTATACTTAACAAGAAAACACTATGAAAAGACCACATACGTCGAAGATTTTTTGTTGCCGTCGGAAAAAGGATAAGCCCTAGTCCTATTCCCACAGGAACCGGAAGTGGAAGTATAGGTATGATCCATGCATATTGATATGTATGTTCCATAAAAAAAATTTTCTTTCAAAATTGTTTCTAATTCACCAGATCCTAGCTAATTGTAAAATAAAAAAATAAAGATAGGTAAGAACTCAAAAAATATTGATTCTGAATTATTCTCAGTGTTTCTTCAATACTTCAAATATTCAAATCAAGAAGTGCAAATTGGTCAAATAACATAACGAACTTATTTGTGAAAATGGAATACTTAGTTTTAAAATAAAAAAAATGACAAATCCATAAAATTAGGTATATTCCTTCTTTGAACTTTGCCAATTAATAGGAAACTGTATATTTGAATTAGTTATTAGTTCAAAGTTGGGTTCGTAAACTGTTCAATGAATTTTATTTCATGTATAAATGACTAAAATAAACTGAGATAGAAATAGAAGCTTTTTTTTTTTTCATTTTAGTAACTTAAACCTATCTTTTCACCTATAAAATTTTTTGTCCTTAGTAATATTTTCTGTAATTTTCATATACCTATGGTTTTTTTTATGAGGTTAGTAGCATATCATCTATGGATAGATAGATAATGAAGAAGAATCCGTTTTGAACAATAGATGTCTTTCACATCCAACGATATTATTGAGAAACCTCTGAAATTTTGAATGGCAGTTCCAAAAAAACGTACTTCTCTGGCAAAAAAACGTATTCATAAAAGTTTGTGGAAAAGGAAGGGATATTGGGCAGCGTTAAAAGCCTTTTCATTAGCAAAATCCCTTTCTACTGGTAATTCAAAAAGTTTTTTTGTCCCGACACCTAAATAATAAAAGATGCAAATAATCTGAATCGGACAAATGTTAATTTAGAGTGTAGAATATGACTACAAAATCTGGATTATCTAATGCAATACCTAGTAAAGAGTAAATGGAACTTTTTGACTATTCTGTATAGTATACAAAATCTTGAAAGCAATATTTTGTTGCGAAATAAAAATCCCCACCTCAGAAATGATAAAACATAAAAAATATTCAAAAAGAAACTAGTTGAAACCTTATATCTGGTGGGGATTTTTATTTCCCCCATCTCCCCCTTTCGCACAATTATTTTTATGATTTCTTAAGATAGGAGGCAGCACTTTTTTTATTTACAAATACAACAATGGAGAGCATAAAAGATCTGAAAAAACCTCAGTATTAAGTTTATTAAGTTCAATAATTTTTACATTTACTAAAAAAAGTGCAGAACATTTAATTAACTCATTAAATCTCGACACTTGAATAATAATAGCTTATTATCATTTTAAGTAAGCCGCTATGGTGAAATTGGTAGACACGCTGCTCTTAGGAAGCAGTGCTTGAGCATCTCGGTTCGAATCCGAGTGGCGGCACATTCTCTTCTAAAAGAGATACAATAAGTCCTATAATGAATTCAATTCCGATACCTTATTTTAAAAATTGATATGATATTTTTGACTGTAGAACATATATTAACTCATATTTCCTTTTCCCTTGTTTCAATTGTAATTACAATTTATTTGATAACCTTAGTAGTCGATGAAATGATAGGACTATCTAATTCGTCTGAAAAAGGTCTAATAGCTATTTTTTTCTGTATAACAGGATTATTAATTATTCGTTGGGTTTATTCACAACATTTTCCATTAAGTGATTTATGTGAATCATTAATTTTCCTTTCATGGAGTTTCTCAATTATTCATATGTTTCCACATTTTAAAAAACAAAAAAAAAACTTACGCGTAATAACTGCACCAAGTGCTATTTTTACTCAAGGATTTGCCACTTCGAGTCTGTTAACTGAAATGCATCAATCCACAATATTAGTACCTGCTCTCCAATCCCAGTGGTTAATGATGCATGTAAGTATGATGTTATTGGGTTATGCAGCTCTTTTATGTGGATCATTATTATCAGTATCTCTTCTAGTCATTACATTTCGAAAAGATATCCAAATTTTTGATAACAGCCATTTTTATTTTACTGAGTTATTTGACTTTGGTCAGATCCAATACATGAATAAAAGACGGAATATTTTAAAAAGCACCTCCTTTGATTCTGCTACAAATTATTACCGATCCCAATTGATCCAACAATTGGATCATTGGAGTTATCGTGTTATTAGTCTAGGGTTTATCTTTTTAACTATGGGTATTCTTTCCGGAGCAGTCTGGGCTAATGAGGCCTGGGGATCATATTGGAATTGGGACCCAAAAGAAACTTGGGCCTTTATTACGTGGACTATATTCGCGATTTATTTACATACTCGAACAAATCAAAAGATGAAAGTTGAAAATTCTGCAATTGTGGCTTCTATGGGCTTTATTCTAATTTGGATATGTTATTTTGGGGTCAATCTCTTAGGAATAGGACTACATAGTTATGGTTCATTTCAATTAACATCTACTTGAATAAAAAAATGCCTAAGGATTAGAGATAGAAAATGGCGTAGATAAAATCTAAAAAATCTTAGTTTAAGTCGTCAAGAGCCATTTGAATCAAGTATTGTATTGATTCAAATGGCTCTCACAGAGGTTAAACCAGTTACAATTCTTTTTCTATTAATAAGTTAATAAGTACAAAATTTTGCTTTTTTCTTTTTTATTGTATAACGCACAATTTTGAAAAAAAAAAAATATATTTTTTATACAAAAGTTATCTAGAAAAGTATTTACATAAAATACTTTGAACCTTATCAACTGATAATGAAAAAACGAAATCTGGGTAAATACCAATACCTATTATGGGTAGAAAGATGGCGATCGAAACAAATAATTCTCGTGGTCCCGAATCAAAAAAATAAGAGTTTGGAATATTAAATAGCTTGTATCCATAGAACATCTGGCGTGACATAGATAATAAATAAATAGGAGTTAATATCATCCCCAGTGCCATTACACAAGTAATTAGTACTTTTGTCATTAAAAGATATTTTTGACTAGTAATTAGTCCAAAAAAGACTATCAATTCCGCAACAAAACCACTCATGCCCGGTAATGCAAGAGAAGCCATCGATAATATACTAAACATCGTGAATATTTTGGGCATTAAGATAGCTATCCCGCCCATTTCATCGAGATAAACAAGACGTATTCGATCATAACCCGTTCCTGCCAAGAAAAAAAGCCCAGCACCAATAAAGCCGTGAGAGATTATTTGTAAAAGAGCTCCATTGAGACCCGTATTAGTAATAGAGCCAATTCCTATAATTATGAAACCCATATGAGATACAGAAGAATAGGCTATTCGTTTTTTTAAATTACGTTGGCCAAGTGATGTTAAAGCTGCATAGATTATTTGGATCGTGCCCACTATTATCAACCATGGAGAAACTATCGAATGAGCGCGGGGTAATAATTCCATATTGATTCGAACCAACCCATATGCTCCCATTTTTAATAAAATTCCAGCTAGAAGCATACAAGTACTGTAATGTGCTTCCCCGTGGGTGTCGGGTAACCAGGTATGTAGGGGTAGAATCGGTAATTTGACAGCAAAAGCAATAAGAAATAAAATATAGAATATTATTTCCAATGCCACAGGATAGGATTGATTAGCTAATATTTCAAAATTTAATGTTGGTTCATTGGAACCATATAAACCGATACCCAAAACTCCCATTAAGAGAAAAATGGAACCTCCTGCAGTGTACAAAATAAACTTTGTAGCTGAGTATAGACGTTTCTTTCCTCCCCATAAGGATATAAGTAAATAAACAGGAATTAATTCTAACTCCCACATGATGAAAAAAAGTAAAAGGTCTCGCGAAGAAAACAATCCTATTTGGCCACTATACATTGCTAACATCAAGAAATGGAAAAATCGTGAATCTCGAGTAACGGGCCAAGCCGCTAAAGTAGCTAAAGTAGTAATAAATCCCGTTAATAAAATGGGTCCTATAGAAAGTCCATCTATTCCTAATCTCCAATAAAAAGAAAAAAAACGTATCCATTTATACTCCTCTGACAGTTGTATTAAAGGATCGTCGAATCGGAAATGATAACGGAATGCATAGGTCATTAGAAGGAGCTCTAAGATGCATATACATATAGTATACCACCTAATGCTTTTATTTCCTTTCTGAGGGAGAAAGAAAATTAAAGAACCTGCAGATATCGGAAAAGCTACAATTAGTGTTAACCAAGGAAAAAAGTTCATGGTAAAGATAAGATACACTTAGACCATAAAAAACCCGTACTAAAAAAAAAGAAATGGAAACTAGATATTATTTTAAGCACGGGTTTTTGTCGGTAAAAAAATGGATTAGTGCTATTTTTTTGAACGTATCAATAAGCTAGACCCATGCTACGAGTTGTTTCATGCCATAAATAAACCCGAACACTCAAGAAATCTGTTGGACAGGCAGATTCACATCGTTTACAACCAACACAGTCCTCTGTTCTTGGAGCGGATGCTATTTGTTTAGCTTTACACCCGTCCCACGGTATCATTTCTAATACATCTGTAGGGCAGGCTCGAACACATTGAGTACATCCTATACATGTATCATAAATCTTTACTGAATGTGACATTGAATCTCTAAATTTTTGAACGTCATAAATTTTCAATCTAATAAACTTGTACATGAATCATGTAGTTAGATATCAGATGAATCAATGATTTACCAAAATTTTTATACAAAATTGATTTATGGATCAGCTTAGTCGAAAGAGTCAAGATACTTTTATTTAGTACATCTTCGTAAAAATGCATATTATTTATTCAAGAAATTTGATTGATTGGTGCGAGTTGATTTTCTATTACGATAAATTGACGAAATAATTGCTGGTCCAATAGCTGCTTCAGCGGCTGCAATAGCTATGACAAAAATTGAGAAAATATCTCCTACTAATTGGCGGCTATCAAAAAAATCAGAAAATGTTACGAAGTTTATATTAACTGCATTTAGGATAAGTTCAAGACACATAAGGGCTCTAACCATATTTCGGCTCGTGATCAATCCATAGATACCGATAGAAAATAAATAAGCACTCAAAAGAAGTACATATTCGAGCATCATTGACCGACTCCTTATCAATCTTGATTCATTTCAATATGAACAACAACTCAACTTATTCTATTGACTAGAATCTAAAAAGCACGGAACAAGGACAAATAAATATATTGCTAATATTGATAATTGGTAATAGATTGAATTAAAAGCATTTTTTATCTTATCTATGAACGTTCGAAAGCTTTGTTACTGACGAGCTAACGCAATTGCACCTATCAAAGCAAATAAAAGAATTATTGAAATGAGTTCAAATGGAAGAAAAAAATCTGTTGATAAATGAATCCCAATTTGTTGACTATTACTTATCAAATCCTGTTCTACAATATGGTTTGATCTTGTAGTCCAAATAATCCCGTACCATGACGTATCTGGAATAGTAGTAATTAGTGAAACAAAAATACTTGTACAAGCCAATGAAGTAACCCCATCTCCAACAGTCCAAAACTGGAAATCTTTGTAATATTCTGAACCATTAATAAACATCACAGCAAATATGATTAAAACATTTATAGCTCCCACATAAATAAGAAGTTGGGCAGCGGCTACAAAATGGGAATTTGATGAAATATAGAATAAGGATATACAAACAAGAACTAATCCCAATGAAAAAGCAGAATAAATTGGATTAGTAAATAATACTACTCCTAGACCTCCTAATATAAGACCTGATCCCAGAAAGATTAAAAGAAAATCATGTATTGGTTCCGGTAAATCCATTATATATAATATAAAATAAGAAATAAAAAATCGAAATATTTCATGACCTTATTGATCGGACCAGGAAAAAGTAAAATTATACGGGCTATATTTTTAATTGAAAGAATAGATGTGTATTGATGTAGGTCCAATAATTGGACTAATCTCATTCTTTTTTGAGGTTCAATTCGGCAGTTCAAAAAAATTATTTTAGATCAAAAGACCACATTAGTAATTCTCCATTTTTTCTAAAAGGGGGTTTAGCCATTTTTTATTTGAGGTACATTCAAAATTGTTCGAATTGTGTAATCGTCAATTAATGCCAATGGTAAACGACCCAAAGCGATTTGATTGTAATTCAATTCGTGACGATCGTACGTAGAAAGCTCATATTCTTCAGTCATTGATAAACAATTTGTGGGGCAATACTCAACGCAATTACCACAAAATATACAGATTCCAAAATCAATACTGTAATTAAGCAATTGTTTCTTTCGGATCCGAGTTTGTAGTTTCCAATCAACAACAGGTAAATCTATAGGACATACGCGAACACATACTTCACAAGCAATGCATTTATCAAATTCAAAGTGAATTCGACCGCGGAAACGTTCCGATGGGATCAATTTCTCGTAAGGATATTGAATCGTTACAGGTAAACGATTTGCGTGGGATAAAGTAATCATAAAACCTTGACCGATGTATCTTGCAGCTCGTACTGTTTGTTGACCATAATTGATGAACCCAGTTACCAGAGGGAACATATCGTGAATAGCTATGAATAATTTGATGGTTGTTTCCTTCTCTTGTTTGAGATAAGTCTAAGTATAGACTTGCGTGATTAGAGTGAAAGGAGTTGGGAAGAAGTTGTTAATAATAAATTACCGAGAGAAATAGGTAAAAGAAATTTCCATCCAAGATTTAATAATTGGTCCATTCTCAGCCTAGGTAAAGTCCATCTTGTTGTAATAGGAATGAACAAAAACAAAAAAGTTTTAACTAATGTAATCAAAATACTAATGATTGTTCCAAAGACTCCGCCTGCTTTTTCAAAAAGTTCAGGAACGAATATATATGGAATAGAGAGATTCCACCCGCCCAAGTAAAGAACTATTACAAAAAATGAAGAAACCAATAGATTTAGATAGGATGCAACAAAAAATAAACCAAATTTGATACCTGAATATTCGGTTTGATAACCTGCTACTAATTCTTCTTCTGCTTCTGGTAAATCGAAGGGTAACCTCTCACATTCTGCTAGGGAAGAAATTAGAAAAACGAGAAACCCTATAGGTTGACGCCACAAATTCCACCCCCACAAACCATATTTTGACTGTGCTTCAACTATATCAACTGTACTTGAACTATTAGATAATCATAGTCGGTGATAACATTACTGTTACTATCGCTATTACAGAACCGTACATGAGATTTTCACCTCATACGGCTCCTCGAGGGGCTTAAAGAAATTTAAGGACCGGGTTAGTATTATTTACTGTGATATACTTGTATGCTAGATAGAGTCAAAATATATTGAAAAGTCCCTAATTAGTCCAATGTAATTCCGTCGGATATAAAAAAAATATTTCTGAATTAATCTCATCCTTTATTAATTTAATAATTTCAATATTTTTTGAGTAATAACTTAATCCGTTAATAAAATACTCCTTTTAGTAATATATATAAATATTCCAACCCAGCATTTTCGATTACGAAAAAGAATTACATCTTCCATTATTTCATTACTCAATTACAGTACTTTTATCGCTATGAATATAACTATATTAAAGAAAGAATAAAAAAGAGCGATCTTTTTTATTGTAATTGCATTCTTTCTATTTTGTTCGTTCCTATTCTTCTTTTTCTTCTTTCTCAAAAACAGAAAAAAGGGGGTCCTTTCAAAAAGGATTCTTTCGTTCCTGATAGTTTTTTTTCAGTGGATAGGGGCATACTCTGGATCGGAATCGTGGGAAGTACTACTGGATGATTTCTACCAACTAAAAGTCCCAATGAGTGTTCCTTTTATGCGGAAATGCTTCTTTGTATAATTTGCATAATCTCTATTACTAATCTTTTGTGTACCTTGGTATTTCTAACCACCCACTCATTTTTTATCAACTCACTATTATGGTAATGCATACAAACGATAGTAAAAACCCATAAAGTTGTTATTTAAAACCCGCTTCAAGTCCGATCAACCGATCTTGGGATAAACAGTGTGAATTGCTTATGTTTACTTATGTTTGATCCTTATACATAGGAAATGAGACTTACTATTTTTACTGCAAATTTAGAAGCTGTTTTCTTTCACTCATAGAACTATCTGATTGTGTTCATCAGTCAGGTTGATGAACAAAAAAATGAAGCAATTTCTTGAATTTAGGCAATTTCTTTTGAACGAAAAGAAAAGGAAAATAGGGAAAATGTTTCAACGACTCGCACGTAGAGATATTGCTAACACGCATAGAGTTAATGGTATTTCATAACTAATCGATTGAGCGGCAGCCCGTAAACCACCTAAAAAAGAATATTTATTATTCGAGCCATATCCTGACATAAGAAGTCCAATCGGAGAAATACTTGAAATGGCGATCCATAAAAAAACACCAATATTGAGATCGGCTAGAACAAGATGATAGCCAAAAGGGATTACTGAATAACTTAATAGAATTGATATGACTGCTATGGATGGTCCGATATTGAATAAATAAGTATCGCCTCTCGATGGAAGAAGGTTTTCTTTGAAAAGTAGTTTTGTACCATCTGCTAAAGCTTGGAGAATTCCAAAAGGTCCAGCATATTCAGGTCCAATACGTTGTTGTAGCCCCGCAGCTATTTCTCTCTCTAACCACACAATTACTAGTACACCTATTGTGATTCCCACTATAACAGTCAAAATCGGGATAAGCATCCATATGATCTCATATACCTCTTTTAAGGATTCCCATTTTGAAAAAGCATTAATATCTTGTACTTCTGTTGTATCAATTATCATTTCAACGATCAACTTCTCCCATAATGATATCTATACTACCTAGTATCGTCATAATATCAGCCAATTTCATTCTTTTAACTAACTGAGGAAGAATTTGCAAATTGATAAAACCCGGTGGGCGAATTTTCCATCTCCAAGGAAAAATATTCCCATCTCCTAGCAGAAAAATTCCCAATTCGCCCTTTGGGGCTTCGACTCTCGAATAAAGTTCTTGTTTCGACAATTCAAAAGTAGGAGAGGTTTTTTTACTAATGAAGCGATATTCAAAATCATTCCATTGGGAATCCCTTACTTTATCAAAACATCGTATTTCTAAATTCTCATAAGGTCCTCCCGGAATTCCTTCCAAAGCTTGTTGAATAATTTTGATAGATTCCTCGATTTCACTGATCCTTACTAAATAACGAGCTAATGAATCTCCTTCTTTTTGCCATTGGACTTCCCAATCAAATTCGTCATAACACTCATAATGATCAACTTTACGAAGATCCCATTCTATTCCGGAAGCTCGTAGCATTGGGCCCGATAAACCCCAATTAAGTGCTTCTTCTCCACTCAAAATTCCTACTCCCTCAACACGTTCTAAAAAAATGGGATTGCGCGTAATAAGTTTTTGATATTCCGAAATTCCGGTTAAAAAATAGTCGCAGAAATCAACGCATTTATCTATCCAACCATGCGGTAAATCAGCGGCAACTCCTCCGATACGAAAAAAATTATGCATCATTCTCATACCAGTAGCAGCTTCGAACAGATCATATACTAATTCTCGTTCTCGAAAAATATAGAAGAAAGGAGTTTGTGCACCAATATCTGCCATAAAAGGGCCAAGCCATAATAAATGGGAAGCTATACGACTTAATTCTAACATAATTACTCTGATATAGCTGGCTCGTTTAGGTACTTGAATATTTCCTAACTGTTCCGGTGCATTTACAGTTATGGCCTCAGTGAACATAGTAGCTAAATAATCCCAACGAGTTACATAAGGTAAATATTGTATAATTGTTCTATTTTCTGCAATTTTTTCCATTCCTCTGTGTAAATACCCCAATATTGGTTCACAATCAACAACATCTTCACCATCTAGAGTAATGATGAGTCGAAGAACGCCGTGCATTGATGGGTGGTGAGGTCCCATATTTACTATCATAAGTTCATTTCTTATAATTGGTACATTCATAGGTTGTTCCTTTATTCATTTTTCTATAAATTGCAGAAAACAAAAAGAAATTCATCAAAATTCATGATTCAATAACCAATAAATTTAATTTAAGTTCTTGAAATTAACGAATTTTTGGTTCCCGAATATCTAATCGATCAATTAATTCTTTATAACGTATTCCATTTTTTTTTGACAAATAAGCCAACAGTCGTTGACGTTTTCCCAGAATTTTCTTTAGACCTCTCTGAGATAAATAATCTTTTCTGTGCAATTCCAAATGTGAAGTAAGTCTTCGGATTTGCTTAGTGAAATTAACTACTTGAAATTCAACGGACCCCTTGGTTTCTTCTTTTTTTTCTTGTTTTTGGGAAATAACTGAGAAAACTGAATTCTTTACCATAAAAGCAAATCTTATCCAACTTTTTTAAAATATGAATTTTACAGATCAGTAATAATAATGTTGGACATTTTAATCTGGTAGATTTTTTTTCATTATAGGCTTTTAAATTTTATCAAAATTTGGAAAATCAAAAAGTTTTGGATTAATAATCCAACTCCGTTTTTTATTTGATTCATTTTTTAGATAGAAAAAAGTGTAGAACTCATAACATAAAAGAGAGAAAAAGGAAAATTAAAAATAATCAAAATTGTTTGATGAATTATATATCTAATTGATATATTATTGGATTAGTATTCATGTATTAGAATAGAATATAAGCCAATACGTGTCTATGTCTGTTTATTTTTCTGGGAGATATGTTACAGAATAGAAATAAAAAATATCCTATCATATATTTCATACATTTAGAATTGTGGATACATATGTATTCTTAACATACTGAAAGAACTCCCAGTATTGGTATTAAACCAATAACGATTCATACAAACTAAATCTTCTAATTGACAAGTCGGCCAAAGAAAAAACTTTAATCTATCAAGACGGTTGCTTTCAACCAAAAAAGGACCATAAATTTTTACATTGTTTCCGTTGCAGAATACCAAATTTAGATCTATACCTTTGTTTTTTTTTGAATTGAAAGAAATTAGAATTCTTAACTCTTTTCGACGTCTCGGAGATAAAATAGTTTCAAGAACAAGCAAACCATAATTTTTTATGACTCTATTTCCAATAATTTTTTCTCGATACCATGGATTAGTTTGATAGTTATTCTTCTGAACTAATGAAATTCGTATGGTTTGATACATAAGAAATTGTCCAGGATTGTTTACAGACAGACGAACTGGTTCAATAAAAAAGACTCCCTTTTGCAACCATTCTGTAACATACTTCTGACTCGGCATTATATCTAGATTTATTGCTCCTCTTTGAATAGCGGATAGAGCACTTTCTCTTGGATTTATTAAGCTAAGCAGGAGACAATATACTTTGATATTTTTCATTAGTGTTAAATTGAAAAAAAAAGACCATCTCAATTGAACAAGCAAATGACTTGTTAGTAAAAAATCGAGGTCTTCTTCTGTATAGTTTAAAACTTCACCATAATCTGAAAGATCTTTTTCTTGGTTTAAGAGAACGGATCCAAGATTCCAGTTTTGCTTTAAAGCTATATTCTTTTTTGCACTCAAACTTTTCTTTTTATTCAAATTTAAAAGAAGTGATTTGATTGGCATGATCCATAGTTTTAGTTTATATGTATTATAAAGCAGTATCAATTCGGGTAAGAACCAAAGTTCCTCATTCAAAATAGGAAATTCTTCGTTCATTTCCAGCCAATCGAAAAAGCTTTGAATCCTTGGGTTGGTTTGATGAGTCGTCAGATCAAAAAGACTCCTCTTACCGATTTGTTCAATTAGTTGATAATTCCTTATCGCAGTATTCTTGGTATTGGTCTGGATCCAGGTTTCAATATCGACCCTTTTTCTAAGACAAAAATGGATCATTCTGTAATCAAAATAAGATTTATCCCTATATGTAATAGTTTTTTTGCCTAACGAATTGTTATCTCCTAGCGTAAAAAGTTTTCTTTTATTTGTGTTGTAATTATAGGATATTTTTTGGTTATTGTTTACTTGTGATGGTAAAACAAAAATATATGAGTTCTTCTTATTTTCATAATTAATAGATTTATATGATAAGAGATCATATCGAGAATTTTTTTTTAAGTTCCCTTTATGATTTGATAATGAGTTTAATCCATAATCAGGAATTTCCTTTTTGTAACGAATTAACCCGTCTTTTTCATATAAATTCCATTTTGAGAAATCCTTATTTTTATTTTGTCTTCTAGAGTGATGATTCATTTGATTTTGCCATGTTTTTGGTACCAATCCAGACCATCTAATATGAGATATATTATATTGATAATGATTCCTTAACCAGCTTTTCCATTGATTTATTCCAGAATTCATAAGTTTCTTATCTGTTAATCCCGAATCAAATATGGGTTGTACTCCAAAATCATTCTTTATTTCATCCTTAAGAAAAAGGGATGTTTCATGATATTGAAGTGCGGATCTTAATCTTAAGTTGTATAAGTTCAAAACTTGGCATTGTGATAATTTATACCCTACATATGTTTGTGATAACGAGGATAAGTCAAAAAACAATTTTTCATTTTTATTATTAATATAAAAGCAGGACTGTCTAAAGTTTCTAAAGTGAATTTTTTTTTCTTTTTTATTTGCTTCATTATTGTAAGTGTACTTATCGATTTTTTTTTTTCTTGATTCAAAATCAAAAAAAAGTTGTCCCTTGATCCTTATTATATTAATAACTAGGAGGATATTAATGTATATTCTTTCAATGAAAAATTGGATAAAATACTGCGAGTTAAAGATTAATCGAATAATTTGTTTTTTTACTATTTTACAAATTATTTTTATTTTTTGAAATTCTAATCTTTTTACGGTATACCACTTTTTGTTAAACCTATTATTTATCTCATAAGTTCGAAAATCATTTTTCTTGTCTTTTATCATTTTTTCTAGTTGGTTTCTGATTGTGCTTGTTCTAATAGTTAGATCTTGCATTTGAATTTCTTTTAGCGAGTGTTTTGTCCAATTTTTAGATCGAGTTGGAATGGGCGATTCATGAATTATCTGATTTTTTTTTATAAAATCTTTTTCGTTTTTAGTTTCAACCGATTCATCTAGTTCGCTCAACCCAACTAAAAGAATTCGATTTTTTTTTGAAGGTTCATTTATTAGTCTGTTTAGAACTAGAACACTTTTTTTAATCCAGTTTTTTATTTCTTTTAACATTTTCAAAATGAAAAAACAATTTGTTTTCAATTTTATCATTTTTTTTATGAGTTCTTTAAAAATGGGTAAAAAAAAGGAAGGTTGTTTTTTGTGTGAATCAAAAGGTTGTTTGGTCATCCTTCCCCACACAGTTAAAAAACAAAAATTCTTGTTTTTTCCTTTCTTTTTCATTTTGAATCGATCCATTTGAGGAAATTCGGGTTTCGCTCTATGCCAGGGTTTCAGATAGAAAGGAAATAGGATCTTTATCTGAATACCTTCGCTTAACCAGTTTTTCGGCAAGTCGGATAGTTCAACACCACTATAGGTGCATTTAACATGCGTTTCCTTATTCCAATTTTCGAAATCCTCGGACCATTCAGGAAATTGAAATAATAAGATACGGCCAATATTTTTAGCTATTATCAATGAGGGTAATATAATATATTTCCTAAGAATTGATTGTATTATTAATATATAACTTCTTATTACTTGAGGAGTTAGAATACCTTTTTGAGGTTCTGCTATTTCGATCCCTATTATTGCTTCTCTTTTATACTTCTCATAAGTATCTTTTTTTTCTGAAAGTTCAAATTCTTTCGTTTTTTTCATCCAATTTCGGAAAATAAGTTTAATTAGTCCAGAGATATCAAAATAAGAAAGGAGGGATTTGTCGAGTCTATACAAAAAAAGTGGGGAATGTACATTTGCTTGAGACAGTTTCAAAATAGGTATTTTACGCCTTTGAGCTCGTATAGAGCCGATGATTATGTTTCGACGAAAATCTGGTTGTTGGGAATAATGCATCAAATAAAATTGCTCCGGTTTGTAATTAATATAAGCAGGCTTATTTATAGTAAAAACCACCACAAATTTTGCTTTTCTTGACCGCATTCCAGGGTCTTCTAACACGACTGCTTCAGTTTCTCTTTCTTGTCGTTCAAACTCGTCAATTAATTTGTATGACCGTCTAGGTATTTTTTTACTAATTTTCTTTATTCCTACTGATAATGTTTTTCGTTTTTCATCATACAGATTCATTATTTCTTCAAATTCTATAAAATTATTAGCAAAAATAAGACCATGTATTTTATTTATCAAGAAAGTCGCTTGACTATTTTTTAGAGAACTTTCACTAAGGATTGGTTGTGAAAATAGTCTTTTTGTTGGTCCGCGATAAGGACCATTTAAGACGGGATCATTTTTTTTGAGCAAGTATTCTTTTTTAGTTTGATCAATACACAATCTAGTTAATACATCTAGAGAAAGAGATCCTTCTTCTAGAGCTTTTAGTCTATTTAGAAATTCAATTCTTAGTTTGGTTTCGTTTTGTTCAGTTTTATAAACCCATGGATTTTCTAGTTCATCAGAGACTGAATATACCGATCTCAAAAAAGTCAGTTTTCTTTCTATCATTTCAAAAAAAGTTTTCAAACTGGGTGGGTAGGTAAAAGATATTCTTTTTTTTCCATTATCTTCACATGAAAAAAAAAAATATTGGGACATTTCATTTATTATACTATTTTCAAATTTCTTGTTTTTTAAATATCGCAATGGGCGTTTCCATCGTTTATAGTCGAAAAGAAGAGCTACAAGTTTTATATTTATTGTATTTAGTAATTTCTTTTCATTTTTTTTAAGTATTTCTAACTTCGAAGTTTCTTGATTCCCATACAGATAAGAAGTTTCAGAAACTGGGCGATTTTGATAGCATGTCTCTTGAAAGTGGAATTCATCCTTTGTTTTTTCTTTTCCGTTCACTCGGATCTCTTCCGTTTCATCGATTTTGTCCGGATCCTCCTTTTCTTCCGAAAAAAGGGAAGGAGAAGGATCTTCGTCGGTGAATCCCTCTTGTTCCTCTTTAGTCCACTCCGTTTCGTAAGTTTTTTCTATTTCTACATCTGTTTCTTCTCTGCTTTCCCCCCTTTCTTCCGTTACTGAGGTTTCTTTGAGAACTATGGATGACGGTATTCTGCCTAAATAGTAGACACAGGTAATAAATAAGAAAATACTAAAGATTCGAGCTATAGAATTTATCACTTCTGACACAAGGTACTTATTAGATCGAATAAGTACATTAGATCTAATAGAGTGATTTTGCCGTATCCAGACTAATACCAACCCAACCCATTTCATGAATAAAACGTGACCAATTAACCAACCAACAAAACTACTTGTTACAAATAACATCTTGTTGTTGCATCGAAACATATAAATGTTGACTAATCTGGTTAACATTGAACTTGGTAAAAGAAAATAGTTGAATAATTGAAAAATGAGATTATTCAGGAATACACATTGAATGCTGAGATTACGCATTGAATTTCTGTTAGTAGATCTAGAATCAAAAAAGTGTTTTTGATTGTTCCAGAAGAAATGAAACAAAAGATGGGGGAGAGCTAGGACAGTTATTGTATGAGGTCTACCCAATGCTAGATGCAG